AATGATGAATCACAGAGCACATGGAGCCATCTTATTATCTTCCCATAAAGAAAAAATATGGTGGACTAACTGATCTTTACATCAATCAGTTGATGAAAGAGCCCAATGCAACAAAATGCATGTTGGGTCTTTGAAACAGTTCGAATCATTTCGATAATAATCAGTTTGATCTGTTTTACCGAGAAGGTCTACGGTTCGAGTCCGTATAGCCCTAACACATTCTATTTTTGTATAGACATTCTATTTTAGTTTAGTATAGTTTTCATTTCCTCATTAGATTAGTACTTGTTTATGGACTGACCGGTCTATTTGTCCGTAGAAATGAAAGCATTACCACATGCTCATGTGAATACATAGGGACAGGAAAATAAAAACAATAATTCATTCCAACGAATCCAATCGCTATTTGTAAAATCTAGGATAATATCCTTCTTCCTTCATCTTCACGGATGAATTACATATGACTTTTTTCCTGTCCATGATCAAAGAGTTACGGATATACTTTTGTTTTGGTATACCCAATCTCAGTCAATGAAAATCATGACATGCTCCTCCGTCTAAAAACTTTATCCTGACCCAGCCAAATGGAATCCTAAGTTACACAGATCTAGTACCTATTCTTTTCTTGATCTTGTATTTGTAGAAATCCCTCGACTTCAACTAATTCTTTTTTGGCCGAACAACAAACAAATTGGTTGTTTCAAATATAATGCAGAGATAATGAATTGGTCCTTAATGTATCAACGTTCCTTCGTCTATATTCTATGAGTTGGGTTGGTTTGGGGATTTGGTCTGTCGAATTGTTCGACAATGTGTGATTCTTTCTATTAGAAGTATCTTATGTAGATCATTTATGATTCCACGAATTCTATCACTCTGTGCTATTTTTCATTGTGTAGCGTAAGTTTGTTCCAAAATAAACCCCCCGAAACCTAGCCCCTCGGTTGGTCTTACTAAGTGCTATTGCCGTAACAAGGATTTTTGTTCATCCCAAATCGCGGTCTTTCTTTAGTACTAGATTCTTTTTATTTCTGAGAGGATCCGGGGGTATAGTACAGATTCCAAGTTTCGGATTTTTTTGGTATTGAAAGATATGAGTTGTTATATGGAAAGGTTCCTCGCAACTCAACGGATTGAATCAAATCAATAAAGTAAGGAAAATAGAAATGAAATCTAGGACAAGGAAGGGAGATAAAATAGAATTGTTCGATGTATTAGATTATGTTTATGTATTCCTATCCAATCAATAGAAGCAATGATTCTCCGTCTGGATTTTAATGAAAAGAATACTTCGAGTAGAATATGCTAGAAATCCCTAGACATTTTACCCCATATGACTACAGAAAATTTTTTTTGCATTAATTTTTAAAATGAAAATTATATTATGTATAAAATTAACTATAAAAAAACATAGTTATAAACATATTATATTTTAAATATAGTTATACTAATACTATTAGTATTATTTCTGATTTTATTTAATTTATTAGTATTATACTATATTTAGTATTTGTATTTAATTCCTTTTTTAGGGAGAAACCGAGACAAAATAAGAGAGTTTTGTTTGTGTAAGAGCATCCTATATCTACACCATATCTAAATGGAATCGAAATACAAAAAAATGTAAGTGGAGTTCCGTTGTATGAATCTTTAAACAAAACATGCCCCATAGCAAACAAACTCTAAACTATGGGGTTTGATTTGATCAAACAAAATTTCTTTTTTCGCCTAAGATGGGTGGTGGATGAATTGACAGGTTCAATTCAAATCAAAAATGCAGCCTATTCCACATTAATAAATAGGAGTACATTTATGTTTCTGCTTCACGAATATGATATTTTCTGGGCATTTCTAATAATATCAGGTGCTATTCCTATTTTAGCATTTGTAATTTCCGGAGTTTTAGCCCCGATTAGTGAAGGACCAGAGAAGCTCTCTAGTTATGAATCGGGTATAGAACCCATGGGAGACGCTTGGTTACAATTCCGAATCCGCTATTACATGTTTGCTCTAGTTTTTGTTGTTTTTGATGTTGAAACGGTCTTTCTTTATCCATGGGCAATGAGTTTCGATGTATTGGGCGTATCCGTATTTATAGAAGCTTTCATTTTCGTGCTTATCCTAATTGTTGGTTCAGTTTATGCATGGCGAAAAGGAGCATTGGAATGGTCTTAGCTGAATATTCAGACAATCAAAAAAAAAAAAAGGAAGGAAAAGATTACATTGAGACAGTTATGAATTTGATTGATTTTCCGTTACTTGACCAAACAACCCCCAATTCAGTTATTTCAACTACATCGAATGATCTTTCGAATTGGTCAAGACTCTCCAGTTTATGGCCTCTTCTCTATGGTACCAGTTGTTGTTTTATTGAATTTGCTTCATTAATAGGCTCGCGATTCGACTTTGATCGTTATGGATTAGTACCAAGATCGAGTCCTAGGCAAGCAGACCTAATTTTAACCGCCGGGACAGTAACAATGAAAATGGCTCCTTCTTT